TACTGGCCCCCGAGACCTCTCGCCTCAGCATCCCATCCCTCCCGAGGCCCACACGCGCGGGCCCCTGGAACCTTATTAGATTCTAGTCTTCCATCCACCCCGGGCAATGACTGTTCCCATGATGCACATTTCTTAAAGAGGAAAGGAAGATCACTCAATGAAAGGAAAGATCCATCCGACACCAGAGAGGGTGCACAGAGGAGAGGTTAATGGTTGAAGGCTGGGCCAATAAAGAAATGAAAAGGTGGGCAAGGAAGGCTCAACTAGCTAGATGGGCCGCCGCTCATGAGTAGTGATCCGATGTTTGATCTTGTCAATGGGTTGATGGCAAACTTCTCTTTTATCCCACTCGGAAGAAGGTGAATGTTGACTGCTTTATCTTAGGGGTTATCCACCCTTCTTATTCTCACCCTACCCGTAGTGAATTTTGGTTGGTATGAGCATGAAAACTCCGATTCAAGGTTGTCCTTACCATACCGGAAAGCTAGAGGGATGGAGACCCATCAATGAAACAAGTAAGGCTAGTAGATTTCCAAGATTTTAGTAGCTCCGGTAAGGTTCCCGGGATTGGAGTGGCCCGGGTCGGGGCTGGACGGAGGATATCCAGATTATGATCCCTATGGGGCTTGTATCGAATCTATATCTCCGACTGACTTCAGTGTCTGAGGATGGCGCTAGTATTCGCTAAGGAAGTCTGATGGTGCTATCTAATCGTCTCTAGTTTATGGACCTATCATGCGGATTGGTCTTTACACTTGCAATGGTATCAAGATAAGGTGATTCGTATGCCACCATGATCTCCTTTAAGAGTTTAGTACCGGATTCTAACCTAGCATTCGTCCCCGTTGCGTATGTTGAGCTAGTAACCCGAGCTAGGACGGCGTAGTTGAAAGAGATTGATTGGTACTACGGGTGAATCAAATATGGGTGACAGGTTGAACCATTGGTGGGCAGGGGTGTGATGAAAGCCCGGGCCAATCAATCGGGTTAAGGCTCAGCGAATCGCCCGTATGAAAAAGAAGGCTCGCCTCTAGCACTAGCCCTTATCTTATACACTAGTCTATTCTTCACTGGCTAAGCAAGGTAAGCGCAGCTGGCCCCAATAAAAAAAGCAGTATTCAATTATTCCCCCGGTGTTATTGCTTATATACGTAACGTAATAACACGTGAGAATTTGATCAAAGATCAGGATTATTCAGGTCTTCTTTGGCCACTCCTTTTATGGGTATAGGAAGCCTCCCCTTAGAGCAAGTTTTCACATGTCGTTCCCCTTTCCACAGTCCTTTCTTTCCGTTCGATCCTTTCATTTAAACCTTTGTTTGACTCATATTTCCTCCTATTCTGATTTCGGCAGTAAACTAAATAGAAGGCGCGGATTAACTATTTAAAGGACTTATTAAAATTTATTAAAATAAAGGCTGGGCTTTCCGTATAAAAAAGGCTATTGGCCCTTAGCGTTTCACACTAAGCAAGTAAACTACCTTTATCGACGTTTCATTTTGAAAGAAAAAGTTTCTAAAGCGCTATTTCAGTTGTTAATAGCCCTTTTTTCCATCCAAAAGCTTAATACTCCCATCCATTGAAAGCTTTTAAGCTTAAATCAAGCAATAGGTCTTCTCCTCTTTCTTTTGTAAGGATGGATGGTGACGGAACGGAATTCAATCTAAAGGGAAGGGATCTATTCAGGAGAAATATATTATATACTATTAATTAAAAACTTCACGTTATTGCAGGGTGGGTTCCGAAACATCATTCTAATCGGCGGGGCAACCACATCAAAGGGCCAGGTTTTTAGTAGTTCAGGGTTGCGCCCAGTATAGAACTTTTATCTGACTAGGAGCAGCTAAGCCCCTACCTATATAGTCTATTTCACCCACCCGGAGAACGAGAGAGGGGGGAGGCCCACTTCTTCCTGCTGTTCTTCCAGCAGAAAGGGTGGGAATGGTCTTGCCGCAGCCACGTGAAATCATCTTAATGCACGGGTGGCGTGCTATAATAGCCTCACAAGGGGTTCATCTTTCTATTAGTAAGCCAGCTGAGCTTATCCGTTGAGATGGAGTAAGCATCACACAGCAGCCTAACCTAAGAAATGGCAGGCAGTTCTTTCACTTCCTATTGCAGAGGAAGGAGAAAGGGCAAGCGAAGCGGCATACTCTACCTACTTTCTGGCTCGCCCTTCCGGTTTTAAGTAAAGGCGCTCCTTCCGGCATAAATAGATGGATAAGGAGAAAGACATGAATAAACGGAGGATAAAGTGGTTAGTTAAGTAAGGTTTTCGGAGTATGAAGGTTAGTTAAGGCCTTCACCATATGTATTTCCCAAAGGGAAAGGGGAAGACCCTAATTCTGCAGTCAATTATATGGCAAAGGTAGCTCTTTGCTTTATTTCAGCAACCTTGATTGAAGCTGTAGGTTTAGGCCGAGCTATCAGAGCAGCAAGTGGTAGGCTGTAAGCCGAATGAGAGAGCTATCCAGTTTTCAGGTAAGAAGAAGGGGAGTAA